TAGATAGAAGAATAGAATATCAAAATTGAACTCAAATTTCACTAACTAAAAATTAAATCAATTTTGAATATTATAGAACATAACAATTTATAGAATGATCAAAAATTTAGAAGTTTAATTTCTTTATCACGAATAAATATCTAGTATTATCAATATTTATCAATATGAAATTAGTTCTATTTTTAGATATTCAGAAAGAAAAGGATATATTATTAGATATGATAGTCCCTCTTTTGAGATAGCTAAATTACTTCCATTTTTCATTTTTGAATTCAAATGACATTTGATAACATTTGCAATTTAGTACACTTCCATTTTCTAGAGATTATTTTGATATTTTTTTTTTTTATATTATTTCTATTTGATTCTATATTATCTAGGAATGATTCGTTCTAACTAATGAGACATTCTGCCGCTTTCATTCGTAAGGATATAAATAGTAAATGCGGAAATGAAGACGACAAAAAAATCGACCGTTCAAGTATGCAAAGGGTCCCGGGAACAGTGGCAGATAAATATAGATATATCTTATATATATCAATCTATATTGAATTGTGTATACAGAAATGATAAAATCCTTTTTAGTCTTAGTTGGACCAAACCGAATAAGGGTTTCCTAGCGAGGATTGGTAAGAAATCAAAGAGGAGAAAACACTTTTTCGAGATAGGAATCCGTATCTAATCAATTCAGAATCTAATTAACTCAAAGGTTCCGGTAGAAATAAAAGAAAAGGCGGAACGACCTCACAATAAACTACTAATCTAAAAACAAAAGGAGGGGGATATGGCGAAATTGGTAGACGCTACGGACTTAATTGGATTGAGCCTTGGTATGGAAACCTACTAAGTGCTAATTTTCAAATTCAGAGAAACCCTGGAATTAATAAAAAGGGCAATCCTGAGCCAAATCCTGTTTAAAAAAAAAGAAAAAAGACAAGAAAGGCTCAGAAAGAAAAAAGGGATAGGTGCAGAGACTCAACGGAAGCTGTTCTAACAAATGGAGTTGATTGCGTTGGTAAAGAAACCTTTTCACCAAAAATTCCGAAAAGATGAAAAAGAAAGGTATATACAGACTGTATCAAATGATTCACCCACAGCCTGTAGATCTTTTCACGAAATGATTAATCGGACGAGAATAAAGAGAGAGTCCCGTTCTGCATGTCAATGCTGACAACAATGAAATTTATAGTGAGAGGAAAATCCGTCGACTTTAAAAATCGTGAGGGTTCAAGTCCCTCTATCCCCAAAAAGCCTATTTTACTTCCCCGACCCTTTTGCTTATCCACCTTTTTGTTTTGTTAGAGGTTGAAAATTCCGGATGCACTCGCCCTATTCTATATTCTATTTGTATTTGATTCGTTTATAAATAGATCTGGGCAGAAATGCCTTTCTCTTTAGAATAGTATATATAAATGAACATCTTTGAGAAAAAACTCCATTTGAACGAAATCGGTACCATTCCTCATATCCTCATACTGAAATTTACAAAGTTTTTTAAGACCCAAGAGCTTCTAGGACCTAGATAAAACTTTGTAACCTTCTTGCGTACTGTTAATTGACAAAGACCCTATCCTCTAATAAAATAAGGACTAAAATAAGGATGCTATGTTGGGACTGGTCGGGATAGCTCAGCTGGTAGAGCAGAGGACTGAAAATCCTCGTGTCACCAGTTCAAATCTGGTTCCTGGCACATTATTTAATTGGTCGAGTTCATTTTCCATAAATTAATTGATATGAATCGGCATCCATATTCATTTATAGCATAGTTGAAATCAAAATCCATATTTTGATTCATCTTGACGAGATATACCCCATCTATAAAATAGATGGGTCGAATTAAATAGTTAATAGACAAGATTCAGTTCAGATCCAAAGAAATTATATACCTTTTCATTTCTTTGTATTTTGTTTCATAATTGATTTATTCATTCCTATACACATATCTTTCTAAAACTAAAACCTTCTGAGTAATGTGCGTCATACAAAATGAAGTAAAACTTTAGGATACAGAACTCTCTTGGTTCATCCTATTGTTTTTGTTTCGGCTCGTATGAAATAAGTATCTTACAAACCAAATAACTGAGATGTGAGAATCAATGAATTCCTAATTTTCCTTTTTGTTGTCTTTTTTTGCCAGCCTATCGAGAATTCCCAAAAGAACTCCAAAATAGAAATGAGACTTCCATTATTCTGGTTAATCTAGAACAGAACGTACAACCTTTGAATATTTCAAATTTTATAAGTGGAAAATTTAGATTAGTATTCAATGAGCGTCTTGGATTTCATAAAAATGGGGGGAAATAGAATCCTTACGTAAGGGCCATCCTATCCAACTTTCCGGCATTAAGATACGTTTCAAGCGTGGATGAGTATCATAAAAGATTCCCAGCATATCATAAGATTCCCGTTCTTGAAAATCCACGCCTTTCCAAACCCAGAAGGCGGATGGAATCCTAGGATTCCTCCTCGAGGCAAATACTTTTATGCATACCTCTTCTGG